TCCACTGTTCTAATTTAATCCTTATCGAATTTGAATATCAGAATAGTGGATATAGTCATGATTCAACGGGTTAGGTCCACTTACTTTTTATTTTTTGTTGATTTCGAATCTTTATAATTGATTGGAATAATGGAAAATAGGAATATTTGGGAATTCAAGGAAACGACTTATCATGATTCATTAGAATCATGATAGATTATTTGAATCTATTCTAATGATTAGAATAGAATCTAGAATAAAATAATAGAATTTATATATTCTATAGAATATATAAATTATAGAATTAGAAATTCAAGAATCAAAATAATAAACAAATGTGCCACTATATATATATAATTTAAAATTTTGAGTTTCTAACTATAATTACTATTATATTATTCATTATAATAATAACTTGTTATAATTAAAGATAACTTTTTTATAATTGAATGAAATTATACGGTTTTTACTTTTTTTATTACAAAAAAAAAACAATATGTCGTCTATTCTCCCTTCAATCAAATATGAATACTACGGCTGGAGTTTTATGAAAAAAGCCAAAGCCCCTTATCGGATTTGAACCGATGACTTACGCCTTACCATGGCGTTACTCTACCACTGAGTTAAAAAGGCCTATTTGATTCAATTTCTGAATAAGCCACTAGCCACGATGAGTCTAGTGTATATAATTATTATAAATAATAAGATATGTACATAAATATATCTTATCCACATAGTGGCTCATTCAGGAACGAAAAATTGGATTTATCTAGTGAGTATAGGTAAAATGGTTTATTGATATTGGATTTGATCAATGCAATGAATTGTTTCATCATAAGACCGATCCTAATTAAATTGATGAGCCCCATCCTAACGAAATTCATTTGATTGATACATGTACCCACGAATTTAACATAGATCCATTCACCGAATCATTGATAAAGCAATTCGACTTGGCGAGAAAAACGATTTTCAATAACTTGTTGATCCCTATCCCTCTCTTCCCCAGATTTCAAAATTTATCGTTTTTGAATTTCTTGGCTTAGTGTGAGATCGAAATATACCTACCTAACCTAATCTTAACAATGAGTGAATCAATGAGTGAAAGTATGAGAAATGGAGTTTAATCCCGTTTATAGCATATGGCAGACCAATCACTTCCCGAAGGGTACTAGCCTTCGTATTATTTTATTATTTAAATAATATATTTTTTTTTTCTTTTCGAATATTTATTATTTTTGTTTTTTCATTTTTTAGACGTTTCTTCTAATCACTATTTTCATTTGATATTCTATATGTAATTAATATAAGTATATATTCAAATTTACAAATTTATGTATATTATTTAAATTAAATAAATAAAATAAATTAAATAAATAAAAAAAATGCAATTCAATTTAAAATAAAAGAATTTCTATATACTATATAGAATTATATGGGGAATGGTGATTAGAATGAACGATTCATAAATATAAATCACAAATCAAAAAATTCTATGGAATAATGAAAGACAGAAAAATCCTTCGAATTGCGTCATATTATTCCATTATATTTATATTGACAATTTCAAAAAACTATTCATACTATGATCATAGTATGATGGCAGTCGGGCAAGTATGCCCCCATCGTCTAGTGGTTCAGGACATCTCTCTTTCAAGGAGGCAGCGGGGATTCGACTTCCCCTGGGGGTAGGGTACTACGAAAGGAAGTTGATCATGGATTATCAATAAGCTTGGAATTGATTCTTCCCGGGTCGATGCCCGAGCGGTTAATGGGGACGGACTGTAAATTCGTTGGCAATATGTCTACGCTGGTTCAAATCCAGCTCGGCCCAATAATTCGCGGATCCACCATAAAATGATATAACCCATTTGTCCTTCTACAGAAATGCTTGACTTGGTACGGAAGAATAAAATAAAAAAAAAAACTCTTTTTTTATTCATTGACAGATTGATTATCAATCAATTTGACAATAACGAAAAAATGACTATTAATCCATGCTCCTCTCACTAAAGTACATGTCCCCGCGCATATCAATCTATTACTCGCGTCTCTGTCTGTTAGAATATGACAATTCGAATCAAAAAAAAATCTACATAGAAAGGTTTGAAGGAAATTAAATCAACAACATATGTTGTACGCTTTATTTCCCTGGGATTGTAGTTCAATTGGTCAGAGCACCGCCCTGTCAAGGCGGAAGCTGCGGGTTCGAGCCCCGTCAGTCCCGATGGATCCAAATCCAATAAAAAAATACATCAATTCATCTCTCGCCCGATTTTTGTAATGGAATAGAGTACTATACGTTTCCGGGGAGCACATACACAAAGGGAATTTGGACGATACAAAATAAATTTAACATAGTAAACTTTGATCTAATTTTTCGTCTTAAAGCAAAATATATCCGTTCTGACTCCGATTTTGTGTAACCTCAATTAGTAAATTCAATTACTAATTTGAATTTGAAACAATCTATCTCATTCAAATTTCACACTTAACTTTTGATATATACGTCCCACTACTAATTCAAGGAAAGAGGATATTAATACAAACAAGGATCCCATCTATCTCTCTTAGTGAGGGAATTAATAATTTTTGAAAGTTTAAGTTTAGTTTATTTTTTTTTTTTTAGAAGATTTGATCAGTACAAAAAAAGGAAGGAGTTTAGTTCGAACCTCCCTCCTTTTCCTTTTTTGAATTTCGCTGCTATTGTTTGCTTGAGTTTGTTTATAACCAATGTGAGGGTAAAGGTAGTCTGATGAGACTTCATCAGATGATTGCATTGGACAAGAGGGCAGTAGATTATAGAAAAAGAAAGAATGCAAAAAATTAGAAATAAAAAAAAGTAAAGAAATTCTTGATTGCATCAGGAATCCCATTTTGTTTGAATTCGGTATGGATAAAAGATCTTCCTATGTTATACTATTCAATTCTCGACGATGAATCGATTTGATAGCTCAGATATTGTTATTCATGATATTTTAATACGATTCGATATCATCGAGATGCAATGCATCCCATTGAATTTACAAGCGAAACATTTATCATCTCTATGGGATTAAATCCCGAGTTATTGCGAATAAAAAATGAAACGATGAGATTATGGAAGTAAATATTCTCGCATTTATTGCTACTGCACTGTTCATTCTAGTTCCTACCGCCTTTTTACTTATAATTTACGTAAAAACAATCAGTCAAAGTGATTAATTTGAATTAACCTTGACTTTTTAGTTCTTATCAATGATTGAAGATAAGAAAAATGAAAAGGATTAAAATTTCGCGTCTTAAATGAAATTGGCGGACTAGAATTATCAGTATTCTACGAGAGAAGTATTCTATGAGATCCGATAGTATGGTAGAAAGAAATATATGAATCCTTCTACCATACTATCTATTATTGTTATTGAAGTGTATAAAATTGTACTGTATAAAAATAGAGGTTGAATTTGAATATAGATCAATTTGAATATAGATGAATCTACAATATATATCTTTCTATTTATATATAGATATCATATCAATTACATATATGTAATGTTAATATAATATACATAGTGGCCCAATTCTATTTCTTTGCTTCATAATTCATGTTGATTCCAATGAATCTGAAATGAAATAATCGAAAGGCCACTAATCTTTTTTTAGCATTCGAAAGAAGTAATTGATTGAGCAGTTGACAGATGATCCAGGGGTTCGGTTCCGTGGGAACTTTTTATCTTCGGATTTCGAAAAGAATTAGCAAACCCCATCTTTAACGTTTGAACCATGATATGAAATGAGTTCGATAAAACAAGCATAAATCCAATTTTGAAAATAACTAAAATACTAATAAAATAATAATAAATAAAACAAGTGGTAAGCACGTAATATGTGGGTGGCTACCCCGAGGTACTATCTTATTATGAGGTAGTATATTATTATGCGTAGTATCTCATTGGACAACCACTATGTCTATGTTCTTTCGTGTCGAAAGTATGTATCCACTTAAAAACTTATCATAATAACAGAACTCTTTTTTTTTTTTACTGTTCAAAAAAAAAATCAAAGAAAAAAAGTTTTTCAGAACGATCTATAAAATAAAACAAAAACAATCGATACAGTTTGATTCTTCAATTAGTAGTACTTCTAGAGTCCACTTCTTCCCCATACTACGAGTGAAAGGGAAAATGTAAAGACTACCATTAAAGCAGCCCAAGCGAGACTTACCATATCCATGTGAATTATGTCCCCTATCTCTATGAATATAAAAGAATTATTCCATTATTGCTCACTAATAATTATTATTCACTAATAATAGTGGAATCACTAGCGCATAGTCAAAAAGAGATTCGGGCACAACACCATTGATGAAACAATCCCAAAAATAGAATTATAACAAGTTATTATATGATTTCTAGTATAATCGAAAAAATTAAGCACAAGTAAATAAAAGAGGCAGAGAAACTCTTGGAAGTATCAAAGGAGTGTTAGTAACATGTAGGAATAATAAGACCTAGTCTTTCTTTTGTTGCCCTGCATTTCATTACATTAAGTAAAAAGTATAAAAATAGAGAATCAAGATAGATCACTATCTATCACATACCCCTATATTCCTTTCTCATTTGATCTAATCTTTACTGTCTCCCGATTGTTTCATAGAGACAATCGGGAGATGGCATGGCCTATTACATGCGTGACTAGAGTTTATCGAAAAGAAAGAATTTCTTTTTTTACTTAATATCACTTTTTTTAAGATTAAAAAAAAAAGCCAATTATCCATTCAATATAATATTGATTGAATGCTCGAGCACTCAGATACTTTCATGAGTCCGTATATAAAGTATCTTCCTCCTTTCCGTAACTAACTTTCCGTAACTAAAAATGAAATTAGATTCCCTATCTGTCTATCCAATCTAATTCAAGACCCAATCAGTAGACACTACATTAGTAGTCGAAGGGCTATCATATCAAGATTTACCGATTCTTTTTCATTACTCTACTAAATTCTTGAAACCTAGACGCAAGGATTTATAGCATTTTAGAGA